TTTCTACCATTATTATGATATTACATATTCCAATCCCACTGGATATCAGAAAAATAAATGTTAAGATTTGATTTCTTCGCTGAGATAAAAACAAAAAAATCAATAGAGTTGATTTTTTTAGCACTTAACTTTTTTCGTGGATTCCGTTATTTCAAAAATGATTCACAGAGAAGAGAAATAGTTTTACCTATTTTTCAATAGAATTCGTAGAATATGACGTAGGTGCGTAAGAAGGGTTTTAATTATATTATTAAACATGTATGGATATCCATATATCCGCCTGCTCCTTTATTTCAGTTCTATTCGGAGCAACGCAGGTCGTGCTTTATAAAAATTTCTATTCCTATTCAATTAAAAATGGAAACACGATAATTTCCTGATAATTCCTTTAATTCCTTATAGGCATCATATAGATAAGATACCCCATTAGATATCGGTGTGGTGTAACAATTTCTGTGCTAGGGTTTACATATACTCATAATTGCTGTTATAATTGAAATTGAGAAGGATTTTTTATTGAAAAGAATCAATACCGATTAGTTATATATCAATTTAGATTTTCTTATGTCATTAAGGAAAAAAATTTGAGATTCAAATCCAAGAATTGTTCAGAAATTCGTAATCAATAGCAATAGTTAAAGGTTCAGATTTGTCCTGCTTTTGTCTTTTGTGACTGAAATTGATATTTTATTTTTCCTTTCAATAGAAAAAATGCAAGATAAAAAAGAGGGGAAGTTTTTAGACATTGTGTCTTTTGAGATACTATACAATCAATCGAAGGGATGGATCCAATCCAAAAAATAAGAATTTTTTTTAGGAAAGGGATTAAGGAAAATACGATTCAAGACGTAAGTAAAAAAAAAAAAGAAGTTCACAAATCCCCACAAGGCGGAATATTTTCATTTATTTTGTATTGTTTTGGCGGCATGGCCGAGTGGTAAGGCGGGGGACTGCAAATCCTTTTTCCCCAGTTCAAATCCGGGTGTCGCCTGATTAACAAAAGACTCAAAATTCCTTATTCTGTTCGGCTGATATAACTCAACGAATTATTCCCCAGAAGAAAAGTATAAGTGGAGAAAGGGACTATTGATACTTGCTTGATTCTAAACATCTGTAGGTTCTCTAAAAGAATGTAAATCCTTTATTTCCTAGATTCAAGGAAATAAAGATTATAGTGGAAAGGGCGTAAATACTTTGTATACAGACTGATGAGAGTCTCCGAATGCTCCGGCATTCAATCAATATTAGATTGAATGGATAATTGACTTTTTTTTTCAGTTCAAAAAGAAAAAATAGATTTTCAGTAATCCCTAGCCAAGAATGTAATAGGCTATCTCCCGATTGTCTCTTTGAAACAATCGGAAGACGGTAAGGATTAGATCAAATGGGAAATAGAGGTATGTGATATGATCTATCTTGATTTCATATTTTTTATGCCTTTTATGGCAACAAAAGAACCAATAAGTTTTATTATCCTACATGTTCAATTAGTAACATTCGTTTGATAGTTCTAACCTTTGATAGTTCTAAGAGTGCCACTACTTATTTTGCCTTAATGTTTCCCGATTCTACTAGAAATCATATAAAAACTTTTTTTTCATTTTAAGTGGATTTTTTGGATTGGTTTATCAATAGTGTTGGGTCAGAATCCCCCCCTTTTTTTTTTGACTCTGCACTATTGATTCCACTATTATTAGTGAGCAATAATGGAAAAATTCCTTCATATTTATAAAGATAGGGGACATAATTCACATGGATATAGTAAGTCTCGCTTGGGCTGCTTTAATGGTAGTCTTTACATTTTCCCTTTCACTCGTAGTATGGGGAAGAAGTGGACTCTAAGGGTACTACTAATTGAGTTGAGGAATCAAACTGTATCAATTTTTTTATAGATCGTTCTGTAAAGTATTTTTAACTATTTTAATTAACTTTTATTTTAATTAAAATAGTTAACTAGAATTGAATTTCAATTCATTTTGAATTTCATTAAATGAATTCAAAATGCAATTAAAATAAAAATATCTTTATTTAGAAATTCCATTGGATTCTAGTAGGGGTAATGTATTATATGAATAATATTTTATTCTTTCAATCAAAGAACTATTTCAATAATTCCCATGTTCGTATTTCTAAAGTAAAAGGGATGTAAATTATAGGAAATTTATTCCATTCCAACCAAATTATTTCTAAACTTTCTATTTTGATGAAACAACGGACTCTTATACTATTACATATACGTAATTAAAAGAAAATTATATGAAGATATTTTAGATTGATCTATATTAAACCATAGAGTACAACTTTATATACTACAATAACACTAAAAAAAAAAAAGTATGGTAGAAAGAATATATATGAATCTTTCTACCATACTATCGGATCTCATAGAATACTACTGATTCTAGTCCGCTCATTTCATTAAGACGAAAAATTAGAATCTTTTTTTTTCTTTATTCAATCATTGATAAGAAGTCAAGTTTCAGTCAAATTAATCATTTTGACTTACTGTTTTTACATATATGATAAGTAAAAAAGCAGTAGGAACTAGAATAAACAGTGCAGTAGCTATAAATGCGAGAATATTTACTTCCATAATCTCATCGTTTCTTTTTTTTTTACTTCGCAATAACTCGGGATTTAATCCCATAGAGATGATAAATCTTTCGCCTGTAATGTAAATTCAATGAGATGAATTCCATCTCGATGACATTGAATCGCATCAATATCATGAATAACAATATCTGAGCTATCAAATCAATTCATTGTCAAGAATTGAATAGTATAACATAGGAGGATCTTTTATCCATACCGAATCACAACTTTGATTAATGATCCAATCAAGAATTCAATTTCTTTATTTATCATTCTTTTGCATTCTTTCTTTTCTATAAAATAAACTACCGCCTTCCTTATACAATCATCTGATCAAGTATCATTTGATCTCTTTTCCACTTCCATTGGTTACAAACCCAAACAGACAATCCAAGTGAAATGGAAAAAAGGACGGAGCTAAGTTCTAAGACTCCTTTTTTTTAATGATCTAATTTTCTTGGAAGACAAAGAAGTGTGAAAAGATGAGTTCTGATATAAAAGATCTAATATTCCATCAAATTCACTATTTTTGTGTTTTTTTTCTTTTGACCCGAAGGAAAAAAAGATTATAAATTCCCGGGACGGGATCCTTGTTTGATCTTTCTTTTATTAATATCCTCGTTCCTTGGATTAGTACTTGGACACATATATAAAAAGTTCGGTGTGCAATTTGAATGAGAAAATTTGTTTCAAATTCAAATTAGTAATTGAGATTCCACCCAATTGGAACCAGAAAAGGAGATAGGTTTAATCTGAAAAGTATTCTATCAAGATAACTATGTTAAATTCCTTTTGTATCATACAAAAATTATTTGTTCACAAGAAAAATATAGTATTCTATTTCATTAGAAGAATCGGTAGCAATCGAAAAAATCAGACTCAGTATGGTATCTCTTGGAATTCTGAATATGATGCTACTAAAAATTGTAGTAATTTTATTTTTATATGTCTCTCTCCCATCAATCATTATTAGTTGAAGTAATGGAAATTTCCAGATTTGTTTAATGAGAAATGCGAAAAAAATAAAAATAAATGAAATTAAGGATCGCCTTTTTTTGGAATGAAATTTTGTTCCCTGTCCCCCTTTTCGTAGAAAATGGAGGGATAAATTGAGTATTTATTGTATCCGTCGGGACTGACGGGGCTCGAACCCGCAGCTTCCGCCTTGACAGGGCGGTGCTCTTACCAATTGAACTACAATCCCAAGGAAATAAGGTATAGAGTATACATATTCTTATGATTTCATTCAAATCATATCTATTTAGAATCGCCGTGTTGTAACAGAGACATGAGGATATATTGATATCCGCGTGGATATGCACTTTAGTGAAAGCGACATGGAGTATTAGTAACCCTTTCGTTATTGTTAAATCGATTGCTAATAAATCTTTCAATGAATAAATAAAAAAAGAGTCTTTTTTTATTTATTTTCTTTACTCTTTTATTTTCCTTAGACTTTATACGTACACTTACAGCTCCTGATATGAATTTAGATCATTATCTCGATCCGAATTTTTGAGAACAAATAAAAAATAGAAGTAGGGATATATCAGAAAGTTTTCGTTTTTTTTTTATTCCTCCCTATCAGGCATTTCTGGAAAACAAATGGTATATATCCTTTCATGGTGGATCAGCGAATTTTTGGGCCGAGCTGGATTTGAACCAGCGTAGACATATTGCCAACGAATTTACAGTCCGTCCCCATTAACCGCTCGGGCATCGACCCAGGAAGAATCAATTCTAGGCTTATTGATAATCCACGATCAACTTCCTTTCGTAGTACCCTACCCCCAGGGGAATTCGAATCCCCGCTGCCTCCTTGAAAGAGAGATGTCCTGAACCACTAGACGATGGGGGCATGCTTGCTCGACCGCCATCATATTATGCTCATAGTATGAACAGTTTTTTGAAATTGTCAATATAATGGAATGACTAGATCCGATGGATCTTTCTGTCGTTCATGATTCCATAGAATTTTTTGATTCATCATTTAGATTCATGAATCATTCTTTCTAATCACCATTTCATTTTCTATATATTATAGAATTTCTAATCTATTTTATAAATCTATAAAATTATATAAATCTAGAAATGGATATTACTAGATTTATAGTATATAATTTTTACTATATATAAACTAGAATGTTTAAAGAAAAAAAAAAAAATAATGATAAATTTCTATCTATAAATAGAAAATAATAGTAAGGATAGGATACTCTCAGGGAGTTTTTTGTCCGCCATAAAATGGGTTAACCTTCATTTCTTTCACTTTCATTCATTGATTTACCATTGTTAAGATGAGATATGCCTATCTCTATCTCACACTAAGCCAGGAAATTCATAAAGGATAAATCTGGGATTAACAAGTTATCGAAAAAGGATACAGGGAAAATCTTTTGATGAAATAT